GTCCATGTAGCTTACAACAAAGCATGACACTGAAGATGTCAAGACGGCTGCCACAAACACCCATGGACAAAAGACTTAGTCCTAACCTTACTGTTGGTTTTTGCTAGACATATACATGCAAGTATCCGCACTCCAGTGTAAATGCCCTAGGCACCCTTTAAACAAAGTCGATAGGAGCGGGTATCAGGCACACACAACTGTAGCCCAAGACGCCTTGCACTTGCCACGCCCCCACGGGTACTCAGCAGTAGTTAACATTAAGCAATGAGTGTAAACTTGACTTAGTCATAGCAATTTAAGGGTCGGTAAATCCTGTGCCAGCCACCGCGGTCATACAGGAGACCCAAATTAACAATATAACGGCGTAAAGGGTGGTAACATGCTATCTAAGTAACTAAGATTAAAAGGCAACTGAGCCGTAACAAGCCCAAGATGCTCATAAGACCAACTATTAAAGAAGATCTTAGACTAACGATTAATTGAAATCCACGAAAGCCAGGACCCAAACTGGGATTAGATACCCCACTATGCCTGGCCCTAAATCTTGATGCTCTATGCTACCTGAGCATCCGCCCGAGAACTACGAGCACAAACGCTTAAAACTCTAAGGACTTGGCGGTGTCCCAAACCCACCTAGAGGAGCCTGTTCTGTAATCGATAATCCACGATATTACCTGACCATTCCTTGCTAAGCCAGCCTACATACCGCCGTCGCCAGCCCACCCCCCCTGATGGTTCAACAGTGAGCGCAATAGTCCCTACCCACTAGTAAGACAGGTCAAGGTATAGCCTATGGAATGGAAGCAATGGGCTACATTTTCTAGTTTAGAACATTACGGCAAGAAGGCCTGAAATGGCCTTCAGAAGGCGGATTTAGCAGTAAAGCGGGACCATCGAGCCCTCTTTAAGCCGGCTCTGGGACACGTACATACCGCCCGTCACCCTCCTCACAAGCGACCCAAACCCTAATTACATTAATACGCTACTCAGCTAAAGAGGAGGCAAGTCGTAACAAGGTAAGTGTACCGGAAGGTGTACTTAGACAACCAAGACGTAGCTTAAATAAAAGCGCTCAGCTTACACCCGAGAAATATCTGCTAACACCAGATCGTCTTGATGCCAAATTCTAGCCCAACATACATTGACCTGGAATAACAAAGCTACTCCATACATCAAACTAAAGCATTTACTAGTCCTAGTATAGGCGATAGAAAAGACATCCATTGGCGCGATAGAGATCACGTACCGTAAGGGAAAGATGAAATAATAATGAAAAAAATAAGCTATAAACAGCAAAGATCAGCCCTTGTACCTTTTGCATCATGGTCTAGCAAGAAAAACCAAGCAAAATGAGTTTAAGTTTGCCATCCCGAAACCCAAGCGAGCTACTTGTGAGCAGCTACCATTGAGCGAACCCGTCTCTGTTGCAAAAGAGTGGGACGACTTACTAGTAGAGGTGAAAAGCCAACCGAGCTGGGTGATAGCTGGTTGCCTGTGAAACGAATCTTAGTTCACTCTTAATTCTTCTCCAAGGAAACTAACAAAACCCTAATGAAGCGAATTAAGGGCTATTTAAAGGAGGTACAGCTCCTTTAAAAAAGAATACAATCTCTACGAGCGGATAAATAATCTGTAGAAAGATTTATTGTGGGCCTTCGAGCAGCCATCAACAAAGAGTGCGTTAAAGCTCTTCGCCTAAAAAATATACAAACTTCATGACTCCCTCATCACTAACAGGCTAACCTATACTTAAATAGGAGAATTAATGCTAGAATGAGTAACCAGGGTCCTCCCTCTACGACGCAAGCTTACATCCATACATTATTAACAAATCACCAAGATACGACAAATCAAACAAGCAGAGTATCAGGCATATTGTTAACCCGACAAAGGAGCGTCCGTTAAGAAAGATTAAAACCTGTAAAAGGAACTAGGCAAACACGTCAAGGCCCGACTGTTTACCAAAAACATAGCCTTCAGCAAACAACAAACAAGTATTGAAGGTGATGCCTGCCCTGTGACTTAGTGTTTAACGGCCGCGGTATCCTAACCGTGCAAAGGTAGCGCAATCAATTGTCTCATAAATCGAGACCTGTATGAATGGCTAAACGAGGTCTTAACTGTCTCTTACAGGCAATCGGTGAAATTGATCTCCCTGTGCAAAAGCAGGGATAATAACATAAGACGAGAAGACCCTGTGGAGCTTAAAAATCAGCAGCCACTCCATAACACATTAACACCCACTGGGTTCACGCCTATATGAGATTCTGGCCTGCATTTTTCGGTTGGGGCGACCTTGGAGAAAAACAAATCCTCCAAAAACTAGACCACACCTCTAGACTAAGAGCAACCTCTCAACGTGCAAATAGTACCCAGACCCAATATAATTGATCAATGGACCAAGTTACCCCAGGGATAACAGCGCAATCTCCTCCAAGAGTCCGTATCGACGAGGGGGTTTACGACCTCGATGTTGGATCAGGACATCCTAGTGGTGCAGCCGCTACTAAGGGTTCGTTTGTTCAACGATTAATAGTCCTACGTGATCTGAGTTCAGACCGGAGCAATCCAGGTCGGTTTCTATCTATGATGAGCTCTTCCCAGTACGAAAGGACAGGAAAAGCGAGGCCAATACTACAGGCAAGCCTTCGCCTTAAGTAATGAATCCAACTAAATTACGAAAGGCTATCACACCACAACCACGTCCTAGAAAAGGACTAGCTAGCGTGGCAGAGCTCGGAAAATGCAAAAGGCTTAAGTCCTTTAAATCAGAGGTTCAAATCCTCTCCCTAGCTTCACCTCAAATGACCAACCACCCATTCCTAATTAACCTTACTATAATACTCTCTTACGCTATTCCCATTCTAATTGCCGTAGCCTTTCTAACCCTAGTAGAACGCAAAATCCTAAGCTACATGCAAGGCCGAAAAGGTCCTAATATCGTAGGCCCATTCGGCCTTCTCCAACCCGTAGCAGATGGAGTAAAACTATTCATCAAGGAACCAATCCGTCCGTCAACATCATCACCAATCCTATTCATTACTACTCCAATACTAGCACTCCTCCTGGCAATCTCCATTTGAACCCCACTCCCAATCCCATATCCTCTCGCAGATCTCAACCTCGGACTACTATTCATACTGGCTATGTCAAGCCTGGCAGTATACTCAATTCTATGATCTGGCTGGGCCTCCAACTCAAAATACGCCCTAATTGGAGCATTACGAGCAGTAGCTCAAACAATCTCATACGAAGTTACCCTAGCAATCATCCTACTATCCATTATTCTCCTCAATGGGAACTACACACTAAGCACTCTAGCAGTCACTCAAGAACCTCTATACCTAATCTTCTCCTGCTGACCTCTTGCTATAATGTGATATGTGTCCACACTAGCCGAAACCAATCGTGCCCCATTTGACCTCACAGAAGGAGAATCAGAGCTAGTCTCAGGCTTCAACGTAGAGTATGCAGCAGGACCATTTGCCCTATTCTTCCTAGCAGAATATGCAAATATCATACTTATGAACACATTAACCGTTATCCTATTTTTTAACCCAAGCCTATTTAACCCCCCTCAAGAACTCTTTCCTATAATTCTTGCCACAAAAGTCCTACTACTATCCGCAGGGTTTCTATGAATTCGTGCTTCCTACCCACGATTCCGATATGACCAACTCATACACTTACTATGAAAAAACTTCCTTCCCCTAACACTCGCCCTATGTTTATGACACATTAGCATGCCAGTCTCCTATGCAGGTTTACCTCCCTACCTAAGGAGACCCAGGAAATGTGCCTGAACATCAAAAGGATCACTATGATAAAGTGAACATAGAGGTAACCAGCCCTCTCATTTCCTATGACTTAGAAAAGCAGGAATCGAACCTGCACAAAAGGGATCAAAACCCTTCATACTCCCTTTATATTATTTTCTAGTAGGGTCAGCTAATTAAGCTATCGGGCCCATACCCCGAAAATGATGGTTTAACCCCTTCCCCTACTAATGAACCCCCAAGCAAAACTAATCTTTATCATCAGCTTATTTCTAGGAACTACCATCACAATCTCAAGCAACCACTGAGTCATAGCCTGAACCGGCCTTGAAATTAACACACTTGCCATCTTGCCCCTAATCTCAAAATCTCATCACCCTCGGGCCGTCGAAGCAGCAACCAAGTACTTCCTAGTACAAGCAACTGCTTCAACTCTAGTACTATTTTCTAGCATAACTAACGCATGATATACCGGACAATGGGACATTACCCAACTGACCCACTCAACATCCTCCCTAATCCTAACTGCAGCCATTTCAATAAAACTAGGCTTAGCCCCATTCCACTTCTGATTCCCAGAAGTACTCCAAGGCTCTCCACTCACCACCGGCCTCCTCTTATCCACAGTCATAAAATTCCCACCAATCACCCTACTCTTTATGACTTCCCAGTCCCTCAACCCCTCTTTATTAACCGTTCTCGCTATTCTCTCCGTAGCCATAGGAGGATGAATGGGGCTAAATCAAACACAAACCCGAAAAATTATAGCCTTTTCCTCCATTGCCCACCTAGGATGAATAACCATTATCCTTGTTTATTACCCAAAACTCACGCTACTCAACTTCTACCTATACGCTATAATAACCGCTGCCGTATTCCTGACCCTAAACTCAATAAAAGTCCTAAAACTATCAACATTAATGACTGCGTGGACAAAAGCACCTTCACTTAGCACAATTCTCCTACTAACGCTCCTATCCTTAGCCGGCCTCCCCCCTCTAACCGGCTTCCTCCCAAAATGACTCATCATCCAAGAGCTAACTAAACAGGACATAGCCCCAGCAGCAATGATCATTTCACTTCTATCTCTCCTAGGACTCTTCTTCTACCTTCGTCTAGCCTACTGTGCAACAATTACACTCCCACCCCACACAACAAACCACATAAAACAATGACATATTAACAAGCCGATTAACCCATCAATCGCCGTTTTAACCACTCTCTCCATCATGCTCCTCCCAATTTCCCCTATACTCGCCACTCTAGTTTAAAAAAAGAAACTTAGGTTTACTTAAACCGAAGGCCTTCAAAGCCTTAAACAAGAGTTAAACCCTCTTAGTTTCTGTTAAAATCCGCAGGACATTACCCTGCATCTTCTGAATGCAACTCAGATGCTTTAACTAAGCTAGGATTTCACACCCCTAGACAGATGGGCTTCGATCCCATGACACTATAGTTAACAGCTATATGCCCTAAACCAACAGGCTTCTGCCTACAGACTCCGGTGCACAGCTAATGCACATCAATGGGCTTGCAACCCACCATGAACTTCACTACAGAGCCGATAAGAAGAGGAATTAAACCTCTGTAAAAAGGACTACAGCCTAACGCTTATACACTCAGCCATCTTACCTGTGACTTTCGTTAACCGATGACTATTCTCAACCAACCACAAAGACATTGGCACTCTGTACCTAATCTTCGGAGCATGAGCCGGAATAGTAGGTACCGCCCTAAGTCTCCTCATCCGAGCAGAACTAGGCCAACCTGGTGCCCTGCTAGGAGACGACCAGATCTACAATGTTATCGTTACAGCTCATGCTTTCGTTATGATCTTCTTCATAGTAATACCAATTATGATCGGAGGATTCGGAAACTGACTAGTACCCCTAATAATTGGTGCCCCAGACATAGCCTTCCCACGAATAAACAATATGAGCTTCTGACTTCTTCCTCCCTCATTCCTTCTCCTACTAGCCTCCTCTACAGTAGAAGCAGGAGCAGGTACAGGATGAACCGTATATCCTCCACTAGCCGGTAACCTAGCCCATGCTGGAGCTTCAGTAGACCTAGCCATCTTCTCACTACATCTAGCAGGTATCTCCTCTATTCTAGGGGCAATTAATTTCATCACCACAGCAATTAATATAAAACCCCCAGCACTATCACAATATCAAACTCCCCTATTTGTATGATCCGTACTAATCACCGCAGTACTGCTTCTCCTATCCCTCCCTGTCCTTGCCGCTGGAATTACTATGCTCCTAACAGACCGTAACCTTAACACTACATTCTTCGATCCAGCAGGAGGAGGAGACCCAGTACTGTACCAACACCTATTTTGATTCTTCGGACACCCAGAGGTCTACATCCTAATTCTACCAGGATTCGGCATTATTTCACACGTCGTAGCATACTATGCAGGCAAAAAAGAACCATTCGGCTACATAGGAATAGTATGAGCAATACTATCCATTGGATTCCTGGGTTTCATTGTTTGAGCTCACCACATATTTACAGTTGGAATAGACGTAGATACCCGAGCATATTTTACATCTGCCACCATAATCATTGCCATCCCAACAGGAATCAAAGTGTTCAGCTGACTAGCAACACTACACGGAGGTACAATCAAATGAGACCCCCCAATTCTATGAGCTCTAGGCTTTATCTTCCTTTTCACTATCGGAGGACTAACAGGAATTGTACTAGCAAATTCTTCCCTAGATATCGCCCTGCACGACACCTACTACGTAGTAGCCCACTTTCATTACGTACTATCCATGGGTGCAGTATTCGCAATCCTAGCAGGCTTTACCCACTGATTCCCACTATTCACCGGCTATACCCTCCACTCCACATGAGCTAAAATCCATTTCGGAGTAATATTCGTAGGAGTAAACCTCACCTTCTTCCCTCAACACTTCCTAGGGCTAGCCGGCATGCCACGACGATACTCAGATTATCCAGATGCCTACACCCTATGAAACACTATTTCCTCAGTAGGATCCCTAATCTCCCTAACTGCCGTAATCATACTAATATTCATCATCTGAGAGGCCTTCGCATCTAAACGCAAAGTCCTACAACCAGAACTAGTCAGCACAAACGTTGAATGAATCCACGGCTGCCCGCCCCCATTCCACACATTTGAAGAACCAGCCTTCGTTCAAGTCCAAGAAAGGAAGGAGTCGAACCCCCATATGTTGGTTTCAAGCCAACCGCATAAACCACTTATGCTTCTTTCTCATTAGAGGTGTTAGTAAAACTATTACATAGCCTTGTCAAGACTAAATTACAGGTGAAAACCCGGTACACCTCAACATAAATATGGCCAACCACATACAATTCGGTTTTCAAGACGCTTCATCCCCTATCATAGAAGAACTAGTAGAATTTCACGACCACGCTTTAATGACCGCTTTAGCTATCTGCAGCCTGGTACTGTACCTACTAACTCTAATACTCACTGAAAAACTATCATCTAGCACAGTCGATGCACAAGAGATCGAACTTGTTTGAACAATTCTTCCCGCAATCGTCCTAATCATACTCGCTCTACCATCCCTACAAATCCTCTACATAATGGATGAAGTCAACGAGCCCGACCTAACACTAAAAGCCATTGGACACCAATGGTACTGAACTTACGAATACACTGACTTCAAAGACCTAACATTTGACTCTTACATGACACCAACCACAGACTTACCACTAGGCCACTTCCGATTACTGGAAGTAGACCATCGTGTAATCGTTCCAATAGAGTCACTAGTTCGAGTCATTGTTACTGCCGACGATGTACTTCACTCATGAGCTGTTCCAAGCCTAGGCGTAAAAACTGACGCAATTCCAGGACGACTAAACCAAACTTCATTTACCGCCACCCGACCTGGCGTCTTCTACGGCCAATGCTCAGAAATCTGCGGAGCTAACCACAGCTTTATACCAATTGTAGTTGAATCCGCTCCACTAGCCAACTTTGAGAGCTGATCATCCCTACTATCATCCTAATCATTAAGAAGCTATGAACCAGCACTAGCCTTTTAAGCTAGAGAAAGAGGGCTACCAACCCTCCTTAATGATATGCCTCAACTAAACCCAAACCCATGATTTTTTATCATGCTAACTTCATGAATCACCTACTCCATAATCATTCAACCTAAATTACTATCCTTTATCTCACCAAATCCTCCATCCAACCTAATCCAGGAGAACCCAACCACTACCCCCTGAACCTGACCATGAACCTAAGCTTCTTCGACCAATTTTCAAGTCCATCACTCCTAGGAATCCCCCTAATCCTAATCGCAACAACATTCCCAGCTCTCCTATTATCATCTCAAAACAATCGATGACTTACTAGCCGCATATCAACCCTACAACTATGACTCATCAATCTAATCACAAAACAACTGATAATTCCACTAGATAAAAAAGGACATAAATGAGCCATAATCCTAACATCACTCATAATCTTCCTTTTACTAACCAACCTTCTAGGTCTACTACCCTACACATTCACCCCAACCACCCAACTATCCATAAACCTAGCCCTAGCCTTCCCTCTATGACTTGCCACTCTACTTACAGGCCTACGAAACCAACCATCAATCTCCCTAGGACATCTTCTGCCAGAAGGCACCCCCACCCCACTAATCCCAGCCCTAATCCTTATTGAAACAACTAGTCTTCTCATCCGCCCCCTAGCCCTAGGCGTTCGCCTAACAGCTAACCTGACAGCAGGACACCTACTAATCCAACTTATTTCAACAGCCACAGTCGTCCTAATTTCAACAATACCAACAATTTCACTACTAACATTCCTAATTTTATTCCTACTAACCATGCTAGAAGTAGCAGTAGCTATAATCCAAGCCTACGTTTTCGTACTACTACTAAGCCTATATCTACAAGAAAACATTTAAGCCCCTAATGACCCACCAAGCACACTCTTACCACATAGTTGATCCCAGCCCATGACCCATCCTAGGAGCAGCCGCCGCCCTCCTTACTACATCTGGCCTAACCATATGATTTCACTACAACTCCCCTTATTTACTAATCATTGGACTTACATCCACCGCTCTAGTTATACTTCAATGATGACGTGACATTGTCCGAGAAAGCACATTCCAGGGCCACCACACACCCACAGTACAAAAAGGCCTACGATACGGAATAGTCCTATTCATCACATCAGAAGCATTCTTCTTCTTAGGATTTTTCTGAGCATTCTTCCACTCCAGCCTAGCCCCTACACCAGAACTAGGGGGACAATGACCTCCAGTAGGAATTAAACCCCTAAACCCAATAGACGTCCCCCTATTAAACACTGCCATCCTACTAGCCTCAGGAGTCACAGTCACATGAGCACATCACAGCATTATAGAAGCCAACCGAAAACAAGCAATTCAAGCACTTACCCTTACAGTTCTCCTAGGCTTCTATTTCACCGCCCTACAAGCTATAGAATACTACGAAGCCCCCTTCTCCATTGCCGACGGAGTATATGGCTCCACTTTCTTTGTGGCAACCGGCTTCCACGGCCTTCACGTAATCATTGGCTCTACATTCCTCCTAGTATGCCTTCTACGCCTAATCAAGTTCCATTTCACACCCAAACACCACTTCGGCTTTGAAGCAGCAGCCTGATACTGACACTTTGTAGACGTCGTATGGCTATTCCTTTATATAACTATCTACTGATGAGGATCTTACTCTTCTAGTATACTAATTACAATCGACTTCCAATCCTTAAAATCTGGTTTAAACCCAGAGAAGAGTAATGAATATAATCCTGTTCATACTAATCTCCTCCTTCATCCTCAGTATCATCCTCACCACATTAAACTTTTGACTAGCACAAACAAACCCAGACTCAGAGAAACTATCCCCATATGAATGCGGATTTGACCCACTAGGGTCCGCCCGGCTGCCATTTTCAATTCGATTCTTCCTAGTAGCCATCTTATTCTTATTGTTCGACCTAGAAATCGCCCTACTACTTCCACTACCATGAGCCCTCCAACTACAAACCCCTACCACTACACTAATATGAGCCTCTATCCTCATCCTCCTACTCACCTTAGGCCTAATCTACGAATGAATTCAAGGAGGTCTAGAATGAGCAGAATAACAGAAAGTTAGTCTAATAAAGACAGTTGATTTCGACTCAACAGATTATAGCTCACACCCTATAACTTTCTTAATGTCTGCCCTACATCTAAGTTTTTTCTCTGCCTTCACCCTAAGCGGCCTAGGCTTAGCTTTCCACCGCACACACCTAATCTCAGCCCTATTATGTCTGGAGAGCATAATACTATCTATGTATGTTGCACTCTCCATATGACCAATTCAAACCCAAACGGCCTCTGCCACCCTACTACCTCTTCTCATACTAGCATTTTCTGCTTGCGAAGCAGCAACAGGACTAGCCCTACTAGTCGCCTCTACTCGAACACACGGTTCCGACCACCTACATAACTTCAACCTACTACAATGCTAAAAATCATCCTCCCAACTATCATACTCCTACCCCTAACCATCCTCTCCCCTCACAAACATCTATGAACCAACACCACAACACATAGCCTATTAATTGCCACCATCAGCCTACAGTGACTCATCCCTACATACTATCCAAGCAAAGGACTAACTCACTGAACCTCAGTCGACCAAATCTCTTCTCCCTTACTAGTTCTGTCATGCTGGCTACTTCCTCTCATGCTTATAGCAAGCCAAAACCACCTAGAACAAGAACCTATCGTCCGCAAACGAATATTTATCTCTACCGTAATTACAGTTCAACCATTCATTCTATTAGCCTTCTCAGCCTCAGAACTAATACTATTCTACATTGCATTTGAAGCAACCCTTATTCCAACCCTAATCCTAATTACACGCTGAGGAAACCAACCAGAACGACTAAACGCAGGAATCTACCTACTATTCTACACACTAGCCAGCTCTCTCCCTCTATTAATCACAATCCTCCACCTACACAACCAAATCGGCACATTATACTTCCCCATACTTAAACTCTCACACCCAACAATAAATAACTCCTGAACAGGCCTAGTCTCAAGCCTAGCTCTTCTACTAGCCTTCATAGTAAAATCCCCCCTATATGGCCTACACCTATGACTCCCTAAAGCACATGTAGAAGCCCCAATTGCCGGCTCAATACTACTAGCTGCACTTCTCCTAAAACTAGGGGGCTATGGCATTATACGAGTAACTATTTTAGTAGATCCATCCACAAATAACCTCCACTACCCATTCATTACATTAGCACTATGAGGAGCAGTAATAACAAGTGCCATCTGCCTACGACAAATTGACCTAAAATCACTAATTGCTTACTCTTCTGTAAGCCACATAGGACTAGTCATTGCCGCAACCATAATCCAAACTCAATGAGCCTTCTCAGGAGCAATAATCCTAATAATCTCACACGGCTTAACTTCCTCAATACTATTCTGCTTAGCTAATACAAATTACGAACGAACCCATAGCCGAATTCTCCTCCTCACCCGCGGTCTACAACCACTTCTACCCCTAATAGCCACCTGATGACTTCTGGCAAACTTAACAAACATAGCACTACCACCAACAACCAACCTCATAGCAGAACTAACTATTGTAGTAGCCCTATTCAACTGATCTCCACTGACAATCATTCTAACAGGCACTACAATTATCCTAACTGCTTCCTATACCCTTCACATGCTAATAACAACACAACGAGGAGCACTACCATCCCATATCACCTCAATCCAAAACTCCTCTACACGAGAACATCTCCTGATAGCCCTACACATAATCCCTATAATCCTACTTATCCTCAAACCCGAACTTATCTCAGGAATCCCTATATGCAAGTATAGTTTAACCAAAACATTAGATTGTGATTCTAAAAACAGAAGTTAAACCCTTCTTACCTGCCGAGGGGAGGTTAAACCAACAAGAACTGCTAATTCTTGCATCTGAGTCTAAAACCTCAGCCCCCTTACTTTCAAAGGATAATAGTAATCCAATGGTCTTAGGAACCAATCATCTTGGTGCAAATCCAAGTGAAAGTAATGGACCAAACACTTATCTTAAACACATTTATACTACTCACCCTAGCCGTCCTATGTACCCCAATCATCTTTCCCCTTCTATCAAACAGCCTAAAAAATACACCAACTATCATCACAAACACTGTTAAGACCTCCTTTCTAATCAGCCTAGTACCTATAACCATTTATATCCACTCAGGAACAGAAAGCCTAACCTCTCTCTGAGAATGAAAATTCATCATAAATTTCAAAATCCCTGTTAGCCTAACAATAGACTTCTACTCACTTACTTTCTTCCCAATCGCCCTATTCGTCTCCTGATCAATCCTACAATTCGCAACCTGATACATAGCTTCAGACCCCCATATTACAAAATTCTTTACTTTCCTCCTCCTATTCCTAATCGCAATACTCATTTTAATCGTCTCCAACAACCTTTTCCTACTCTTTATCGGATGAGAAGGAGTCGGAATCATATCTTTCCTACTAATTAGCTGATGACATGGCCGAGCAGAAGCCAATACCGCAGCCCTACAAGCCGTACTATACAACCGAGTAGGGGACGTAGGACTTATCCTATGCATAGCATGACTAGCCTCTACCATAAACACATGAGAAATCCAACAAATTTCCTCCCAAGCCCAAATCCCAACTCTTCCACTACTAGGCCTAATCTTAGCTGCAGCAGGTAAATCCGCCCAATTTGGCTTACACCCCTGACTACCAGCAGCAATAGAAGGCCCAACTCCTGTATCTGCCCTACTCCATTCCAGCACCATAGTAGTAGCCGGAATTTTCCTACTCATTCGAACCCACCCCCTTTTCAACAACAACTCTACTGCCCTCTCCCTATGCTTATGCTTAGGGGCCCTTTCAACCCTATTCGCAGCCACATGTGCCCTAACCCAAAACGACATCAAAAAAATCATTGCTTTCTCCACATCTAGTCAACTAGGCCTAATAATAGTTACAATCGGCCTCAACCTGCCTCAATTAGCTTTCCTACATATCTCAACCCATGCATTCTTCAAAGCTATACTATTCCTATGTTCTGGGTCCATTATCCACAACCTTAATGGTGAACAAGACATCCGAAAAATAGGAGGACTTCAAAAAATACTACCAACAACCACCTCATGCTTAACCATTGGAAACCTAGCTCTAATAGGAACCCCATTCCTAGCAGGATTCTACTCAAAAGACCAGATCATTGAAAGCCTTAATACCTCCTACCTAAACGCCTGAGCCCTAGTCCTAACCCTCCTAGCCACTTCATTCACTGCAGTATACACCATTCGAATAACCGTATTAGTCCAAACAGGCTACGTCCGAATTCCCCCTCTTACCCCTATAAACGAAAACAACCCAGCAATCCTATCTCCAATTACCCGTCTTGCACTAGGTAGCATTACAGCAGGTTTCCTAATTACCTCTTATATTCCACCTGCAAAAACCCCACCAATAACTATACCGCTCTCCATTAAAATAACAGCTATCGTAGTCACACTCCTGGGAATCGTACTAGCCCTAGAACTATCAAAAATAACTCAAACCTTAATCCTCCCTAAACAGAATCACTTCTCAAACTTCTCTACAACCCTAGGATACTTTAATCCCCTAGTTCACCGATTCATCACAACAAAACTATTAAGCAGCGGCCAGAACATTGCCTCTCACCTAATCGACCTCTCTTGATACAAACTAATCGGCCCCGAAGGACTAGCCAACCTACAAATAATAGCATCAAAAACTGCCACTTCCCTCCACACCGGCCTAATCAAAGCCTACTTAGGATCATTCGCCTTATCTATCCTCCTCATCCTCCTGTCAACATACAGAACCAACCTAATGGCCCTAAATCTACGTAAAAACCACCCCCTACTAAAAATCGTCAATGACTCCTTAGTCGACCTTCCCACTCCATCAAACATCTCAGCTTGATGAAACTTCGGATCCCTACTAGGCATCTGCCTAATTACACAAATCATTACAGGCTTACTACTAGCCATACATTACACAGCAGACACCTCCCTAGCCTTTGCCTCAGTATCCCACATATGCCGTAATGTACAATTTGGATGACTAATCCGAAATCTCCATGCAAACGGAGCCTCCTTCTTCTTCATCTGCATTTATCTACACATCGGCCGAGGATTCTACTATGGATCATACCTAAATAAAGAAACCTGAAACATCGGAGTAATCCTCCTCCTAACTCTAATAGCAACTGCTTTCGTAGGATACGTCCTACCATGAGGCCAAATATCCTTCTGAGGAGCTACAGTTATCACTAACCTATTCTCAGCAATCCCATACATTGGACAAACACTGGTAGAATGACTATGAGGAGGATTTTCAGTAGACAACCCCACACTAACCCGATTTTTTGCCTTTCACTTCCTACTACCCTTTGTAATCGCAGGCTTAACTCTAGTCCACCTAACCTTCTTACATGAAACAGGCTCAAACAATCCACTAGGAATTCCCTCAGACTGCGATAAAATCCCATTCCACCCCTACTACTCCATCAAAGACCTACTAGGATTCGCACTAATACTCGCCCTACTTGCTACTATAGCACTATTCTCCCCAAACCTCCTAGGAGACCCAGAAAACTTCACACCTGCCAATCCTCTAGCCACACCTCCCCATATCAAACCTGAATGATACTTCCTATTTGCTTATGCCATCCTCCGATCTATCCCAAACAAATTAGGAGGAGTTCTAGCCCTAGCTGCTTCAGTCTTAATCCTATTCTTAATCCCCCTACTCCATGTCTCCAAACAACGCTCCATGACTTTCCGACCCCTATCACAAATCCTATTTTGAACCCTAGTCACCGACCTCCTCATCCTAACATGAATCGGAAGCCAACCAGTCGAACACCCATTTATTATCATCGGCCAACTAGCTTCCTTCGCCTACTTCACAATCATCCTTGTCTTATTCCCCCTTGTGAGTGCACTAGAAAACAAACTACTCAATCTCTAATTAACTCTAATAGTTTATAAAAACATTGGTCTTGTAAGCCAAAGATTGAAGACTAACATCTTCTTAGAGTTTACCCACAAATCAGAAAGAAAGGAATCAAACCTTTATCACCAACTCCCAAAGCTGGTATTTTCAACTAAACTACCTTCTGACTTACCAATTAAACCGCCCGAATTGCTCCCCGAGATAACCCCCGCACGAGTTCTAGAACTACAAACAGAGTCAATAACAAACCTCACCCTGCAATTAAAAACAGCCCCGCCCCAAGCGAATAAAACATAGCCACACCACTAAAATCTAACCGAACTCATGATAGGCCCCCACTATTAACTGTATCACTTCCCATAGTCATCTCAGAGAACCCCCCTATAACAACCCCTACAATAACAACAACTAATCCTATGCCCACACCATAGCCGACAACCCGTCAATTACCCCAAGACTCAGGATAAGGGTCCGCCGCTAATGACACCGAATAAACAAACACCACCAACATCCCCCCCAAGTACACCATCACTAACACCAAAGACACAAAAGAAACTCCCATACTTACCAATCATCCACAACCTGCAATAGAAGCCACAACCAACCCCACCACCCCATAATAAGGAGACGGATTAGATGCAACTGCTAACCCCCCTAAAACAAAAAATAAACTCATAAATAATACAAAATTTATCATAAGTTCCTGCCTGGATCCTCCCCAAGACCTATGGCCTGAAAAACCACCGTTATAAAATTTAACTACAGGAACCTCAATCTAACCCTCCATTTTTCTCCTTTTTTTCCCCCCCCCCTTACCCCCCCCATGTTTTATACATGGGTTTTTAGGTATGCATGTCTTTGCATACAATTCTTGTCCACATTAGACATAGAATGAATGTAGGATATTTCACATAACAAGTAATGCTAGACCCAACCAAACTCAAATATCATCGCCCATTACAACCCACACGGACAAATACCCTTCTAGGCACATTCCCAATTCAGGTACAATAAACCCAAGTGATCCTACCCAGTAGAACCAAACAAGCGTTACCCAAGATCGAGGATGATTCACTGTACATAAATCTTCACTCTAGTAAACGAGGAATATCCTAGTACTCCACTGAATTCTCAATCCCATACGTTTCAGTCCATCCCCTAAAATACCATTCTTAACCTACAGCCTTCAAGCGCTCCCAAGCCAGAGAACCTGGTTATTTATTAATCGTAAACCTCACGAGAACCGAGCTACTCAACGTAGGTTCTACCCACGGCTACCAGCTTCAGGACCATACTTTCCCCCTACACCCTCGCCCAACTTGCACTTTTGCGCCTCTGGTTCCTATTTCAGGGCCATAACTTGGTTCATTCCCTCTCAATTGCTCTTCACAGATGCATATGGTCGGATGCATACTCCTCCCTTTGCCTCGTAATCGCGGCATCCGACCGCCCTGGCACTTGTTTTCTTTTTGGGGTCTCTTCATTAAACCCTTCAAGTGCGTAGCAGGAGTTATCTTCCTCTTGACGTGTACATCACATGGTATCCGAGCGGTCGGCGTCTGTAATGTCCCTGGTGTCATGGTTGTTCGGATAAGGTCGTCTCAAACTTGGCACTGATGCACTTTTACCCCATTCATGGTGGGTCCCCCAGCTACCTATATAGTAGCTAATAATGTTATGCTTGCCGGACATATTTCTTTTTTTTTCCATTGCTAGGAATTCATACCTAAACCCTTATTTTTACCCTTTTTTTTATCGTTTCTTTTTATCTTGTCATTTTAACAAAACAAACAACAAATTTTATCTGATTTTAACCTAGATTGTCCAAACATTTATCATTCATTCATTCACACATAACTTTCCTCTACTTTCCATCTAATCTTTAAACCAACAAACTAACAACTTTTATCATGATTTTAACTAACCTTAACAAACTATGCAACAAAAAATTAATTAACACAATATAAAAGAATACACTTTTCATCCATTAAATCCAAACCCAACCAAAAACTGACACACCAACATCACAGCTCCACTTTACCCCCAAACTAAAAACAAGATAAAAATACAAAACATTTACACTAACTAATAGCTCTAAAATGCTACATTTACTT